ATGCGAAAAATGATAATAGATCCCGTCGTTAATAATTAATTCAAAAATAATAAAATATAGATGCTTATCGTTCATTAATGAGAGGTGAATCTTATGATACAGAAGAGAAAGGTGAAGAAATATACAGAAGTATACACTTTAGGTCAACATATATGTATGTCTGCTCACAAAGCGAGAAGAGTAATTGATCAAATTCGTGGGCGGTCCTATGAAGAAACACTTATGATACTAGAACTTATGCCTTATCGAGCATGTTATGCCATTTTAAAATTGGTTTATTCTGCAGCAGCAAATGCCAATCACAATAAGGGTTTGAACGAAACAAGTTTAATCATTAGTAAAGCCGAAGTCAACGAGGGCACAACTGTGAAAAAATTAAAGCCCCGGGCTCGAGGACGGGGTTATCCTATAAAAAGATCCACTTGTCATATAACTATTGTATTGAAAGATATATCTTTAGATGAAGAGGAAGAAATAGATAAAAGGAAATTCTATAAATTAGAGCTGAGGAATACTTAAAGGAAGAATATTTTATATTATAAAAAATACAAATACGCTATATTATGTTATGCTTAAAAAAAATCGAATGAATAAAAAAAAAATACAAACAGATGTCACGTTTCACGATATATATAGTAGTGGGGGATTATGGGACAAAAAATAAATCCACTTGGTTTCAGACTTGGTGCAACCCAAGGTCATCATTCTCTTTGGTTTGCACAACCAAAAAATTATTCAAAGGATCTACAAGAAGATCAAAAAATACGAGATTGTATCAAAAATTATGTGCAAAATAATATGAAAATATCCTCTAATGTAGAGGGAATTGCACGTATAGAGATTCAAAAAAGAATTGATTTGATTCAGGTCATAATCTATATGGGATTCCCCAAGTTATTAATAGAAGACAGGACTCGAAGAATCGAAGAATTACAGACGCATGTACAAAAAGAACTCAATTGTGTAAACCGAAAACTCAACATTGCTATTACAAGAATTGCAAATCCTTACGGGCACCCCAATATTCTTGCAGAATTTATAGCCGGACAATTAAAGAATAGAGTTTCATTTCGCAAAGCAATGAAAAAAGCTATTGAATTAACTGAACAGGCAGGTACAAAAGGGATTCAAGTACAAATTGCAGGGCGTATCGACGGAAAAGAAATTGCACGTGTTGAATGGATCCGAGAAGGTAGAGTTCCTCTACAAACCATTCGAGCTAAAATTGATTATTGTTCCTATGCAGTTCGAACTATCTATGGGGTATTAGGCATCAAAATTTGGATATTTGTAGACGAGGAATAATAAGAACTTACTTGACTTATATTTAGTTCTATCTGGTGATAAAACAAAAAATGGCAAACTCTTTCATTCTTTTTCTGGTAAATAATAAAAAAAAAAAAAGAACAATTCTATAAGGTTGAATAAAAATTCGATTAATCATTTGATATAATTGCTATGCTTAGTGTGTGACTCGTTGGTTTTTTTAGGGTTGGGATTCAAAAAAATGGACAGCCCATAGTACAAACTGATAACTATAGAACTAATAACCAACTCATCACTTCGTGTTATCTGGATAGAAAGAACCAGTCAAGATATGATATATAAGTCATATCATTGTAGCAACTGAAATCTTTTTTACATAAACAAACAAAAAAAATCTGATTATGGGTTGTAAAGCAATATAAAGTATACAGATAAATGGAAGGGTGAGAGAAAGATAGAAAAAGAATATTAATGATATATAATTCCAATATGTAAGGTCTATGAGTCATCTCATATAAAGGGAATGTAATAAAGCATCAATACTGATTGATCCATAATTAGACAAATCCGTGCATAGAACACAAAATCAAGAGCCCCGAGCCAATAAAGACTGAGAAGGTTGACTCAAGAATAAATTTAATTGGAGGCTCCGTTGTAAAATTCAGACCTAATCATTAATCGAGAAGTGGTGGGAACGACAGAACCTGTGAATGCATAAGATTCTATTGAAAACGAATCCTAATGATTCATTGAGTAGGATGGCGGAACGAACCAGAAACCTATTCATTTATTCTGAGAGGTCATGTCATAGACTAATCTTACAACTGAATGTTGAAAGAGTAAATATTCGCCCGCGAATTTTTTTTTATTTCTAAATTTTAGTCGATTCGAAATAAAAGGAAAAACAAAATAAAGATTCATTATAGCGTTCTACCAAAACGACATTATCTATAAATAGAATACGTGTTAAATTATATATTAAAACACAAAAAATTTCTAATTTCTAATCGATTAGATCAAATTTCAAAGAATCCCACGATTCCATATATTATTAACCGTGTATTTTTTTTTTGTTTAATTATTTAAAATTGTTTAATTCGCGAGGAGCTGGATGAGAAGAAACTCTCGTGTCCGGTTCTGTAGTAGAGATGGATGGAATTGCTAAACAACCATCAACTATAACCCCAAAAGAACCAGATTCCGTAAACAACACAGAGGAAGAATGAAAGGAATATCTTATCGAGGTAATCGTATTTGCTTCGGTAGATATGCTCTTCAAGCGCTTGAACCCGCTTGGATCACATCTAGACAAATAGAAGCAGGGCGGCGAGCAATGACACGAAATGCACGCCGCGGTGGAAAAATATGGGTACGCATATTTCCAGACAAACCTGTTACAGTAAGACCTACAGAAACACGTATGGGTTCGGGGAAAGGATCTCCCGAATATTGGGTAGCTGTCGTTAAACCCGGTAGAATACTTTATGAAATGAGCGGAGTAGCAGAAAATATAGCTAGAAGGGCTATTTCAATAGCGGCATCTAAAATGCCTATACGAACTCAATTCATTCTTTCTGGATAGGAATGTAGAAACAAACGAAAGGGGTTTTTGGGATGAAAAAAAAACAATTGCAGGTTTCTTTTTTTGTTTTGAACAAATAATATTTCTTTTTTTTTTTTTTATTTATACCTTTGCATTGAAAAAGAAAAAACCGATAAAAAAATGATATGATTCAACCTCAAACCCATTTGAATGTAGCGGATAACAGCGGGGCCCGAGAATTGATGTGTATTCGAATCATAGGAGCTAGTAATCGACGATATGCTCATATTGGTGACATTATTGTTGCTGTAATCAAGGAAGCAGTACCAAATACACCTCTAGAAAGATCAGAAGTGGTCCGAGCTGTCATTGTACGTACTTGTAAAGAACTCAAACGCGACAACGGTATGATAATACGATATGATGACAACGCTGCGGTTGTTATTGATCAAGAAGGAAATCCAAAAGGAACCCGAATTTTCGGCGCGATCGCCCGGGAATTAAGACAGTTAAATTTCACTAAAATAGTTTCATTAGCACCTGAAGTATTATAGGGGAAGACCTTAATATAGTATTTGAATGAAATTGATTAAATTTATTTAATTTATTAGTAAATTGTTTATCTATCACGTATATATCTTTAATAATTCATAAATAAAAAAAAAAAAAAAAGAATTCATAAATATTAAAAAATTCAGAAAAAAAGAAAAAGAGCATGTTGATTATATCAAAATTCGGGGGAAACAAAAATCTTAGTTTATCATGAGTAAAGACACTATTGCTGACATAATAACCTCTATACGAAATGCTGACATGAATAAAAAAAGAACAGTTCGAATACCATCTACTAACATCACTGAAAATATTGTTAAAATCCTTTTACAAGAAGGTTTTATTGAAAACGTGAGAAAACATCAAGAAAGCAATAAATATTTTTTGGTTTTAACCCTACGACATAGAAGAAATAGGAAAGGACCATATAGAACTGTTTTAAATTTAAAACGGATCAGTCGACCCGGTCTACGAATATATTCTAACTATCAACGAATTCCTAGAATTTTAGGCGGAATGGGGGTTGTAATTCTTTCTACTTCTCGAGGTATAATAACAGACCGAAAGGCTCGACTAGAAGGAATCGGCGGAGAAGTTTTGTGTTATATATGGTAATCTTTCTAATAGCCGACACGGTCATATTTGTGAAAAAAGAGAAAGGACAAGTTTATAATATTATCCCTCTTACATTAGTTGATACTTCAAAGCGGTTTTACCTGGAATGAAACAACAAAAATGGATTCATGAGGGTTTAATTACTGAACAACTTACCGATGGTATGTATCTTCCGGATTCGTTTAGATAACAAAAAAATTATTCTGGTTTTTGTTTCGTAAAGGATTTCATGTAGTTTTATACGTATACTACCAGGAAATAGACTCAAAATTGAGGTAAGTCCTTATGATTCAACCAAAGGGCGTATAATTTAGAGACTCCAAAGCAAAGACTTGAATGATTAGGCGGTTTTTTCAATTTCAACATTATTTCGTGAGGATACAATTCGAAATTAAAAATTTCAAGAAACTTATTTTCTTCCAATTAAGTAGATTCGGTATTAAAAAAAGGAATGACAAATATGAAAATAAGGGCCTCCGTTCGTAAAATTTGTGAAAAATGTCGATTAATCCGTAGGCGGGGACGAATTATAGTAATTTGTTCTAACCCGAGACATAAACAAAGACAAGGATAATCTTTCTAAAACAAAAAGACTCTCGAAATCTAAAGGACCCGATGTACAGATGTACAAATAAATAAATAAAATAAGTAAAAAAAAAAAAAAAAAAAACAAAGAATAAGGATCTGTTTTGACATGAAATGGATATATCCATATATCTCTGACTTATATTTATGAGATGATAAAATATGGCAAAACCTATACCAAAAATTGGTTCGCGTAGAAATAGACGTATTGGTTCACGTAAGAATACACGTAGAATTCCCAAGGGAGTTATTCATGTTCAAGCAAGTTTCAACAATACCATTGTGACTGTTACAGATGTACGGGGTCGAGTAATTTCTTGGTCCTCTGCCGGGGCTTGTGGATTCAAGGGTACAAGAAGGGGTACACCATTTGCCGCTCAAACCGCAGCAGGAAATGCTATTCGGACAGTAGTGGATCAAGGTATGCAACGAGCAGAAG